GGATCAGAGAAGGTAGGGTTCCCCTACAAACCATTCGAGCTAAAATTGATTATTGCTTCTATACAGTTCGAACTATCTATGGGGTCTTGGGTATCAAAATTTGGATATTTATAGACGAAGAATAAGAAACCTTTACTTGTCTTTCCCTTCTATCCATTGATAGAACAAAAAAATGGAAACTCGTTCATTCTTTTTCTGGTGAATCAAAATGAGCAATTCTAATTCTTAATTCTATAGGGTTGAATAAAAATTCAATTGACCATTTGATATAATTGCTATGCTTAGTGTGTGACTCGTTGGTTTTTAAGGGTTAGGATTAAAAAAGGACCAGCCCCATAGTATGAACTAATAACCAACTCATCGCTTCGTATTATCTGGATCTAAAGAACCAGTCAAGATATGATAAATCAGTCATATCTTTGTAGCAACTGAAATTTTTTTGCATAAACTTTAATTAGAAAATTAGAAGTTGTAAAACAAAATGAAAGAAGTAAAGGTGTGGATAAATGGAAGGATGAGAGAAAGAGAGAAAAAGAATATCAATGATATAGAATTCAAATATGTAAGGTCTACGAGTCATCTCATAAAAGACAGTGTAATAAAGCATCAATACTAATTGATTCGTCCATAATTAAATATTAAATGAATCAAGAAAAAAATAAAGAGCTTGGAGCCAATAAAGACTAAGAAGATTGACTCAGGAACAAATTGGATTATGAGCTCCATTGTAGAATTCGGACCTAATCATTAAGTACGAAGCGATGGGAACGATGGAACCTGTGCATGCAAAAGATTTTATTGAAAAAATGAATCTTAATGATTCACTAGTCGGGATGGCGAAATGAACCGGATATCAATTCATCTATTGAGAGAAGTCACGAACGAGCCCTACAAATAAAATAGAGATTGAAAGAGTAAATATTCGCCCGCGAAAACTTTTTTTTAGTTGCTAAACTTGGATAAAGGACAAAACAAAATAAATATTTTTTAGAACGTTCTAAAAAATATTTATTTTTTATAAAAATGTTAATCATTTCAATTAAATGTTTTTAATCCTTTTATTCGTGAGGAGCTGGATGAGAAGAAACTCTCACGTCCGGTTCTGTAGTAGAGATGGAATTGTGAAACAACCATCAACTATAACCCCAAAAGAACTAGATTCCGTAAACAACATAGAGGAAGACTGAAGGGAATATCTTATCGAGGTAATCATATTTGTTTCGGTAAATATGCTCTTCAGGCACTTGAACCTGCTTGGATCACATCTAGACAAATCGAAGCAGGTCGACGAGCAATGACACGAAATGCACGCCGTGGTGGAAAAATCTGGGTCCGTATATTTCCAGACAAACCGGTTACAGTAAGACCCGCTGAAACACGTATGGGTTCGGGAAAGGGATCCCCTGAATATTGGGTAGCTGTTGTTAAACCAGGTCGAATACTATATGAAATGGGTGGAGTAACCGAAAATATAGCTAGAAGGGCTATTTCAATAGCAGCATCCAAAATGCCTATACGAACTCAATTCATTATTTCGGGATAAAAATGTAGAACCAACAGAAATGAATCTTGGGGATGCAAGTTTCTTTTTTTGGACAAAAATATTCCTTTTTTTTCTTCATCCTTTGCATTGGAAGAATAGACTAAAAAATTGATATGATTCAACCTCAGACCCATTTAAATGTAGCAGATAACAGCGGGGCTCGAGAATTGATGTGTATTCGAATCATAGGAGCTAGCAATCGTCGATATGCTCATATTGGTGACATTATTGTTGCTGTGATCAAAGAAGCAGTACCAAATATGCCCCTAGAAAAATCAGAAGTAGTCAGAGCTGTAATTGTTCGTACCTGTAAAGAATTTAAACGTGACAGCGGTATGATAATACGATATGATGACAATGCTGCAGTTGTGATTGATCAAGAAGGAAATCCAAAAGGAACTAGAATTTTTGGTGCGATCCCCCGGGAATTGAGACAATTCCATTTTACTAAAATAGTTTCATTAGCTCCCGAGGTATTATAAAATGAGATCACTGATATGTTTATAGTGGGTATTTGAAAGAACTAGATTAATTAGTAGATTGTGTCTCACGCATATACCTTTAATAATTCATATTCATAAAACAAATAAGTAAAAAAAAAAAAAGAAAAACATGTTGATTATATCAAATTTTGGGGCACCCTTAATTTTAGTTCACCATGGGTAGGGACACTATTGCTGAGATAATAACCTCTATACGAAATGCTGATATGGATAGAAAAAGAGTGGTTCGCATCGCATCTACTAATATTACCGAAAATATTGTTAAAATACTTTTCCGAGAAGGTTTTATTGAAAACGTTAGAAAACATCGAGAAAAAAACAAATCTTTTTTGGTTTTAAACCTGCGGCATAGAAGGAATAGGAAAAGACTCTATAGAAATTTTTTAAATTTAAAACGGATCAGTCGACCCGGTCTACGAATCTATTCGAACTCTCAACGAATTCCTAGAATTTTAGGTGGGATGGGGATTGTAATTCTTTCTACTTCTCGAGGTATAATGACAGACCGAGAGGCTCGACTCGAAGGAATCGGCGGAGAAATTTTGTGTTATATATGGTAATCCTTTTAATATCCAAATTGGATCCGAAACTTCTTCCTATTTCTAAAAAAAAGAAAAGGGACGAGTTGTCTAATATCGTTCCTCCTCCATTAGTTGATACTTCAAGGAGGCTTTACCTGGAATGAAAGAACAAAAATGGATTCATGAAGGTTTAATTACTGAATCGCTTCCCAATGGTATGTTCCGGATTCGGTTAGATAATGAAGATCTGATTCTGGGTTATGTTTCAGGAAAGATCCGGCGTAGTTTTATACGGATACTGCCAGGAGATAGAGTCAAAATTGAAGTAAGTCGTTATGATTCAACCAGAGGACGTATAATTTATCGACTCCGCAACAAGGATTGGAAGGATTAGGTGGTTTTTATTCAATATGATTCGAGATGAAAAATTTCAAGAAACTTATTTTCTTCCAAGAAGTAGATTCAGAATTAAGATAAGGAATGACAAATATGAAAATAAGAGCTTCTGTTCGTAAAATTTGTGAAAAATGTCGCCTAATCCGTAGGCGGGGGCGCATTATAGTAATTTGTTCCAACCCGAGACATAAACAAAGACAAGGATAATCAGACTCACTAAAGGACTCGATGTCCAAATAAGGAATCTGTTTTGACATGAAATGGATATATCCATATATCTCTGACTCATATTTATGAGATGATAAAATATGGCAAAAGTTATACCGAGAATTGGTTCACGTAGAAATGGACGTATTGGTTCACGTAAGAGTGCACGTAGAATACCAAAGGGGGTTATTCATGTTCAAGCAAGTTTCAATAATACCATTGTCACGGTTACAGATGTACGGGGTCGGGTGGTTTCTTGGTCCTCAGCGGGTACTTGTGGATTCAAGGGTACGAGAAGAGGGACACCCTTTGCCGCTCAAACTGCAGCAGCAAATGCTATTCGTACAGTAGTAGATCAAGGTATGCAACGAGCAGAAGTCATGATAAAAGGTCCCGGTCTCGGAAGAGACGCAGCATTACGAGCTATTCGTAGAAGTGGTATACTATTAACTTTCGTACGGGATGTAACCCCTATGCCACATAATGGTTGCAGACCCCCGAAAAAAAGACGTGTGTAGAAATGAACATTGAAAAAATTTCAAGAGAAACAAGAGAAATAAATGATTCAATCAAATAAAATAATATTACTATGGTTCGAGAGAAAGTAACAGTATCTACTCGGACACTACAGTGGAAGTGTGTTGAATCAAGAGAAGACAGTAAACGTCTTTATTATGGACGCTTTATTCTGTCTCCACTTATGAAAGGTCAAGCCGACACAATAGGCATTGCGATGCGAAGAGCTTTACTTGGAGAAATAGAAGGAACATGTATCACACGTGTAAAATCTGAGAACGTCCCACATGAATATTCTACCATAGCGGGTATTCAAGAATCGGTCCATGAAATTTTAATGAATTTAAAAGAAATTGTATTGAGAAGTAATCTATATGGAACTTGTGACGCATCTATTTGTGTCAGAGGTCCAGGATATGTAACTGCTCAAGATATCATCTTACCACCTTATGTAGAAATCGTTGATAATACACAACATATAGCTAGCTTGACAGAACCAATTGATTTGTGTATTGGATTACAAATCGAGAGAAATCGCGGATATCTTATCAAAATGCCACATAACTTTCAAGATGGAAGTTATCCTATAGATGCTGTATTCATGCCTGTTCGAAATGCGAATCATAGTATTCATTCTTATGGGAATGGGAATGAAAAACAAGAGATACTCTTTCTCGAAATATGGACAAATGGGAGTTTCACTCCGAAAGAAGCACTTCATGAAGCCTGCCGGAATTTGATTGATTTATTTATTCCCTTTTTACATAAGAAAGAAGAAAACTTACCTTTAGAGGACAATCAACACACGGTTCCTTTATCCCCTCTTACCTTTCACGATAAATTGGATAAACTCAGAAAAAACAAAAAAAAAATAGCATTGAAATCAATTTTTATTGACCAATCAGAATTCTCTCCCAGGGTCTATAATTGCCTCAAAAGGTCCAATATATATACATTATTGGACCTTTTGAATAACAGTAAGGAAGATCTCATGAAAATTGAACATTTGCGCCTAGAAGATATAAAACAGATATTGGTCATTCTAGAAAAACATTTCGCAATTGATTTACCAAAAAAGAAGTTTTAAATCTATTGGATTTTTTTTCGTCTTTTTTTTCATTAAGATGAAAATAGGTTTTGAATCTTTAGCACAATTCATATATTCCAAAGAAATTCAGAATTGAATAGATGTATCTAGGGAGAATTCGCTTTCAAGCGACTATTCCCTAGATACACACGTCGTGTTATTTCACAATTGATTCAAATTAAAAAAGACCTAAAGTTAGGGATTTATCAATAGGTAATGTTGCACCA